TTTTTTCATATATGTCAAAGTGATGGAAAAGAAAGAATATCTTTCACGTACCCACCTCATTTATCTACTTTTCTTAAAATGATGGAAAAAAAAATTGATCTCTTCACAAGAGATAAAATCTCCTCTAATGATTTGTCTAATTATTGGAGCTCCACTAATAAAGAAAAAAGAAAGAAACTAAGCAATGAATTTTATAAAAGAGCTAAGGTTCTAGATAAGAAATTTCTTCCTATGGATGTATTAGAAAACCGAATTAGATTGTGTAATGATAAGAATAAAAGAAAATACTTAACTCAAATATATGATCCTTTCTTGAATGGATGCTTTCGTGGACAAATGCCAAACAATTTATCACCATCAATTGAAAATGAAATTTACAAAACAAATTCCGTTTTGATCAATAAGATTCACGGTATCCTTCTTTCTATTAATAGTCATTATCCAGATCCCGAATTTGAACAGAAAAGAAATCCATTTTATAGAAAATCATTATTAAATGAAATTGGTTTTTTTTTTAACTTAATAAGTAAATTTTCGGAAAAATCAGTATCAAGTTTGAATTTTGACAAACTTTATTTATTTCCAGAACATGAACAAGTCAAAATATATTCCGAAGAAAAAAAAAGAAAAAAAAAATTCTTATTGGACACAATTCAAAGTGATCTGAACCAGCAAAAAATACACGAAATCAGTAAAAAAGTTCCTAAATGGTCATACAGTTTAATCGACGAATTGGAGGAACTGACGGAAGGATCCACAAAGGAACCTCAGATTCGTTCCAGAGAAGCCCAACCTATAGTTATTTTTAATAGTAAAACAGATAATTTTCTTCAAAGTCCTAGAAATACTGATGACTCTGATGATAATGAGTTTATTGATGATATCGAATTGAGTTTACTAAATTATTCACGCGAACCGGATTTTGCCCGAGAAATAATCAAAGGATCTATGCGCTCTCTAAGGCGTAAAACAGTGACTTGGAAATTCTTTCAAAGCCATCCCAATTCCCCCCTTTTTTTGGACCAAACACAAAAAATTTTTTTGGGTGATCTTTTCGATGATATATATCTCTATTTGAAAGAATATTTCAGGAAAAAAGATACAGACACAGACAATTCAGAATTTTTGGCTATGGCGAAAAGGGTAGAAGAGGATCAAATAGAGGAACAAAAATACGACGACGAAAAAAGACTTATAGAAATAGAAGAGGCCTGGGAGAGCATTCTTTATGGTCTAATACTTAGAAGCTTTATAATAATAATCCAATCATTTATTAGAAAATATATTATAGTACCTTCATTGATAATAACAAAAAATATCATTCGTATACTATTATTTCAATATCCCGAATGGTCAGAAGATTTTAGGGATTGGAAAAAAGAAGTGCATATTAAATGCACCTATCAGGGCATTCCAGTATCCCACAAAGAATTTCCAAATAACTGGTTCACAGACGGTCTTCAGATAAGGATCTTATCTCCTTTTGTTTTGAAACCTTGGCACAAATCTAAGCTACGATCTACGGAAAAAAAAAAAAGATCTACTGAAAAAAAAAACGTTAAAAAAAAAAACTTATGGTATTTAACAGCTTGTGGAACACAAGTGGAATCGTACCTTGATTATTATTTCCCGAATCCATTTTCATTTTTGGGTCCCATTTTAAAAAAAATTAAAAAACAATTGAAAAAAAATTTCAAAAATCGTTTTTTTCTAGTTCTACAAGTTTTAAATGAAAGAAAAAAATGGTTTCTAACTATCTTAAAAGAAATAGAAAAATGGAACATCAAAAGTATTCTATTTAGATTCCAAAATAAAAATATATATGAATTGGGTGAAAACAAGAAAAATTCAACAATCAGTAAGAATAATCCAATGATTTACGAATCACCCGTTATAATTCACTCTATGAATTGGACAAAAAGTTCATTGACAGAAAAAAGAATAAAAGATCTTAATGTTAAAACAAAGACAATCATAACAGAAATAGAAAAAATGACAAACGAAGGGGAGGTTCTAACTTCAGAGAAAAGTTTCAATTCTAACAAAACAACTTATGATGCTAAAAGATTCGAATTACAAAAAAATATTTTGCAAATATTACAAAGAAGAATTGTTCGATTAACCCGTAAATCATATTCTTTTTTCAAATTTTTCATGGAAAGGGTATACGTCGATATCCTTTTATGTATTATTGGTATTCCTCGGATCAATATACAACTTTTTCTTGAATCAACAAAAAAGATTGTAACTAAATCCATTTCCAATAAAAAAACAAATGCAGAAAGAATTGATAAAACACATCGAAGTATAATTCCATTTATGTCAATTATAGACAAATCTTGTAATATTACGAATACGAATTCAGAGAATTCTTGTGACGTATCTTCTTTGTCACAAGCATATGTATTTTTTAAATTATCACAAATCCAAGTTATTAACGGATATAAGTATAAGTTAAGATCTATTTTTGAATCTCATGAAAGATCTTTTTTTCTTAAGAATGAAATAAAGAATTATTTTTTTAGAATACAGGGAATATTTAATTCAAAATTAAGACATAAGAACCGTCCCCATTCTGTAATGAATCAATGGACAAATTGGTTAAAGGTTCATTATCAATATGATTTACCTGAGAGCAGATGGTCGAGATTAGTACCACAACACTGGAGAAAAAGAATCAAGAAACATCGTGTGGCTCAAAATAAAGATTTAATCAACTATGATTCCTATGAAAAAACCCGATTAATTCTTTACAAAAACGAAAACAAAGAAGTAGACTTATTCGAAAACGAAGAAGTAGACTTATTCGAAAACGAAGAAGTAGACTTATTCGAAAACAAAGAAGTAGACTTATTAAATTTTCAAAAAAAAATTAAAAAACAATATAGATATGATCTTTTGTCATATAAATATCTTAATTATGCAGATAAGAAAAATTCATATATTTATGGATATAGATCACCATTCCAAACAAACAAAAACCAAACCATTTCTTATAATGACAACACATGTAAAAAAGAATTTTTTGATATAACGGGCGATATCTCTATCAAAAATTATCTAGCAGAAGATGCTATTATAGATATGGAAAAAAATCTGGATAGAAAGTATTTTGATTGGATGGTAATGAATGTAGAAATACCAAATCGTTCTATATCGAATCCGAAATCGAATCCGAAATCGAATCCGAAATCGAAATTTTGGTTCTTTTCAAAATTATCAATATTTTATGATGCATATCGGAAGAATCCTTGGCTTCTACCAATAAAATCCCTTTTTTTCCCTTTTTATGGAAAAGGTGTTAGTAAAAACAAATATAGTAATTTCGACGAAGAACCAGATGCGGGTCCATTAGGTCTATATCTATCTCGCTTAAACCAAGCTTATGAAGACTCATACTGGGAAAATGGTTCTAATAGTCTAAAACGAGAGGACTACATAGATATAGAGCGAAATAACTTCCCCAACGATCTAAAGGGAGAACAAAAATTCTTAGTAGACAAGTATTTAGGTTTTCAATTGACCTTTGATGATTTATTCCACGAAACAATAATGGATCAGATCCAATTTTATTGTTTCCTGATTAGATTGAAAAATTTTAAAAAATTTTTTATACGCTCTATAAAAAAGGGAGAAATAAATCTAGAGACTATGGCGATTCATGAAAATCCGGATTTCAAATTTAGAGAAACTAAAGAATCGATTGAAAAACAAATATTTTCTGTCGAACCTGTTCGTCTGTCTAAAAAAAACTATGAACAATTTTTTATGTATCAAATCATAAACCTATCGTTGATTCATAAGAATAAGCGTCAAATTTTTCAAAGAAATCCAGAAAAAGGTCGTGTTGATAAAAAGAATTTTGATAAAAACATTACAAGAACAAGAAATCAGAAGATAACAGAAAAGAAAGATAAAAATCATACTGATTTGCTTGTTCCTGAAAATCTTTTGTCCAATAGACGCCGTAGAGAATTGAGAATTCTAATTTGTTTGAATCCTAAAAATACTAGAAAGACAATAAATTGCAATGAGAATAAAATAAATACTGGCTGTCAAGTTGTGGCTAAAAATAAAGATCTTGATATAGAAACAAAAAAACTAATGAATTTAAAATTCTTTCTTTGGCCAAATTATAGATTAGAAGATTTAGCTTGTATAAATCGCTATTGGTTTGATACCCAAAATGGAAGCCGTTTCAGTATATTAAGGATACATATGTATCCGCGATTGAAAATTTGATTGATAATTTTCCCATTTATCTTCTATTTAGAATTAGAATAGAATAATTTCTTATCTTCACATATCTTATATGTGAAGATAAGATATATATTTCTAAATGCGCACACGCATCATTGATACTAATTCAATGATTTTAGATAGAAAAATGAATCAAAAAAATCGTCTTCTTTTTTTTTAAGTATACAATAGAATTTTTTATTTTGTGAATCCATAAATATAGTATAGTATTTCTATTTGTAATTAATTTTATTTGAAAAAAAAAGAAATTCATAATTTTTAAGTAAATTAAGATAATTTAATTAATAATATAAAAAATTAAAAATTAGTGTAATTACTATTACTGATCAATAAAAATATCTATCAAAAAAGGGGGGAGAGGAAAGCTTTCATTTTATTTTATGATAAAAAATTCAATTATACCTGTTATTTCAAACAAAAGAGAAGAAGAAAACCCTGGATCTGTTGAATTTCAAGTAATCAATTTCACTAATAAGATACGAAGACTTACTTCACATTTTGAATTACATCGAAAAGACTATTTATCTCAAAGAGGTTTACGTAAAATTCTGGGAAAACGACAACGACTACTGTCTTATTTGGCAAAGAAAAATCGAATACGTTATAAAAAATTAATAAATCAGTTGGGTATTAGGGAGTCACAAATTCGTTAATTTCAAGAGTCATTTTCAATTATTCGATTTTTTAGATCCTGAATTTAGATGAACTTTTTTTTTTTACGATTCATGGAAGAATGAATCGAGGAAAAACCTATGAATGTCCCAGCTACAAGAAAAGACCTCATGATAGTCAATATGGGGCCTCAGCACCCATCAATGCATGGTGTTCTTCGACTTATTGTTACTCTGGATGGTGAAGATGTTATTGATTGTGAACCAATATTGGGTTATTTACACAGAGGGATGGAAAAAATTGCGGAAAATCGGACAATTATCCAATATCTGCCTTATGTAACACGTTGGGATTATTTAGCTACTATGTTCACAGAAGCAATAACCGTAAACGGACCGGAACAATTGGGAAATATTCAAGTACCTAAAAGAGCCAGCTATATCCGAGTAATTATGTTGGAGTTAAGTCGTATAGCTTCTCATCTACTATGGCTCGGACCTTTTATGGCAGATATTGGTGCACAAACCCCTTTTTTCTATATTTTTAGAGAAAGAGAATTAATATATGATCTATTTGAAGCTGCGACAGGTATGAGAATGATGCATAATTTTTTTCGTATCGGAGGCGTAGCGGCTGATCTACCTTATGGTTGGATAGATAAATGTTTTGATTTCTGCAATTATTTTTTAACAAGGGTTGTTGAATATCAAAACCTTATTACGCGAAATCCGATTTTTTTAGAACGGGTTGAGGGAGTAGGTGTTGTTGGTAGAGAGGAAGTAATAAATTGGGGTTTATCAGGACCGATGCTTCGGGCTTCCGGAATAGAATGGGATCTACGTAAAGTAGATAATTATGAATGTTACGAGGAATTTGATTGGGAAGTTCAATGGCAAAAAGAAGGAGATTCATTAGCTCGTTATTTAGTTCGAATTGGTGAAATGACGGAATCCATTAAAATTATTCAGCAGGCTTTGGAAGGAATTCCCGGCGGGCCATATGAAAATTTAGAAATCCGCTGCTTTGAGAGAGAAAAGGAGCAAAAATGGAATGATTTTGAATATCGATTCATTGGTAAAAAATCGTCTCCGACTTTTGAATTGCCGAAACAAGAACTTTATGTAAGAGTTGAGGCTCCCAAGGGAGAATTAGGAATTTTTCTAATAGGAGATCAGAATGGTTTTCCTTGGAGATGGAAAATTCGTCCACCAGGTTTTATCAATTTGCAAATTCTTCCTCAATTAGTTAAAAGAATGAAATTGGCTGATATTATGACAATACTAGGTAGCATAGATATCATTATGGGAGAAATTGATCGTTGAAATGATAATTGATACAACGGAAATCCAAGATATCCATTCTTTTTCCGGATTGGAATCTTTAAACGAAGTCTATGGAATTCTATGGGTACTTGTACCTATTTTGATTCTTATATTGGGAATCACAATTAGTGTACTAGCAATTGTATGGTTAGAAAGAGAAATATCTGCAGGGATACAACAGCGCATTGGACCCGAATACGCCGGTCCTTTTGGAGTTCTTCAAGCTCTAGCAGATGGAACAAAACTCCTTTTCAAAGAGAATCTTATTCCATCTAGGGGAGATATTCGTTTATTCAGTATTGGACCATCCATATCAGTTATATCAATTCTACTAAGCTATTCAGTAATTCCTTTTGGCTATAACTTTATTTTATCTGATTTCAATATAGGTGTTTTTTTATGGATTGCGATTTCGAGTATTGCGCCCATTGGACTTCTTATGTCAGGATATGGGTCGAATAATAAATATTCCTTTTTGGGTGGTCTACGAGCTGCTGCTCAATCGATTAGTTATGAAATACCATTAACTCTATGTGTCTTATCAATATCTCTACGTGCGATTCGTTGAAACAGATAAGGGCTATTCGATGCTATTGCTATCCTCCTCTCTTTATACTTCTACTACTATATAGGAAAGGAGTCGAATAAATTAAATAGATACTTTCATTATCTTAATTTTATTTATTTTTCACAATTAGGATTGAAGAACTAAATCAGATAGTTATATGAGTGAAATAAAACAGCTTCTATTGAATAGAATTTCAGAATACGATATTACTTCGTTCGTATGATGATTTAAAATGGTAGTAAAAATATTGAGTCTCATTTTCTATGTATAAGAATTAAGTGAATTATAAACAGAAGAGGCCATTTAACCCAAGATTGGATAATTAGTCATCCTGTTTTGAAGCGGGCTCAAAAGACCAACCTTATTGAGTTTTAGTTACCATTTGTATGAATTATCATAGATGCATTAACATAAAAAAAATAAGGCGGTTAATAAAAAAAGAGTGGATGGTTAGGAACACCAAGATACACAAAGGATTAGTAACGCAGATTTTGTAAATTATCCAAAAGAGAATTTACGCATAATAGAAAAAGAATACTAATTGGGGCTTTAAATTGGTAGAAAAAATCAAGCAGTACTCCCCACAATTCCGATCCAGAGTATGCTTCCATCCACTGATTAAATAACTTACTATCAGGAACGAAAAAATCCTTTGAAATTTTTTAAGTCCCTTTTTAATTTAATAGCAAAAAAAAAGAAGAATAGGAACGAAAAAAACACAAGAAATCAAAAACGAAA